GTTAATTTACTTATTGGGCCAAGAGAGCCTTTTTAAAAATTTTTACAAATCTAGGAAAGTAGCTCTTTAAGGAAAATGAATTCCTTAAAGTGGCAGTTTTCAATCAAAAAGGGTCGACTGAGGGGATATTGACTTGACCAGGTAATGATATTACCTGCGTTAAAGTTGGGCTCAAATCTGTGCTTTGTGTTGTCCTTGTTTTAGGGGTTTGGCAAGGTTATATAATACACTGCATGGGGAGTTCAACGGGGGGTAGGGGGGTTTGTCGACTTAAAAGATCATGTTCCTGCCGAAACGCGTACACACGCGTGGGTGTGCGTATGCGTGCACGTGGGTGTGCGTATGCGTGCACGTGGGTGTGCGTATGCGTGCACGTGGGTGTGCGTATGCGTGCACGTGGGTGTGCGTCACCCGGGTGGGATAGTGGATGTGATTATGTCCTGAAACCATGAATATCATTAACCCCTGCAATCAATCCGACCGAGGATCAAGAATCCATGACCGTCCGAGTAACCAATTCCATGTCCTTGCATCATTAAGTTCCTGTCCCGCTTCCTCATTATGCGGGGAGAGAAGGTACATTAAGAAGCCCAGCTGGATGGAAAGCCCCTGAACCCCGGCCTTCCCACGGCCATAGCTGAGTCCAAGCATACCCAAATTAAAAATCTACTAAAGGCCTGACAGAACAGTTATGCCGCGGCATGGGCTGATTAGTCACTAATCCATCGTGATGTCTTATTTAAGGGGAACGAGTGGGCGATTCTAAGGTTGTATGGCCCTGAAGCAAGAACCAGATGCCGTTTACGACCCAAGTTAGAAACCCCCAAGTTAAATGGGCCTGGGACAAGAAGAGGGACACGTTTTGGGCGGGTTGCTGGTTTCACGGAGGTAGGTAGATCAAGGGACACCCTTTGCTTGGTGGATAGCCATGTTGCTATGGATTAACGTAATAGGATGGTGTATGTACGACCAATAAATATATGTTTTTAGTTGATTAATAGGAACAAATTACTAAGTTCATATTCATGTGGTAAATATAAGTTATGTCCTATTATGAATATTATATGTCTTCACTACATTCACTTAATGTCCTGGCTTAATATTCATGGGGTATATAATATAATGCATTATTATACATATAACTTATCCTTAGTACATTCACTTAATGTACTAGCTTACTATTCATGGGGTATATAATATAATGTACTATTATACATATAGTATATCCCCGGTGCATTGATTTTATGTACGGGGTGGTGGTGCCAGGTGTCAAGGAGTAGTTTAAGTAGAATTTCAGCTTTGGGTGTTGAAGGTGGGGCTGGTTGCCTTCTCCTTGAGCCTATGGGGAGGTTTACTCCCTTCTCTGGTTTACAAGACCAGGGTAATGGATATACTACGTAGGCTCTTCATTCTAGCAGGCGATTTTCTATGATGCTGGCGAGGGGCATAAGGACTAGTAAGATTATGAAGTATAAAATGGATGCCACTTGGCCGATGGTAACGTAGGGGTGTTCGACGGGCTGGCCTCCGATTCATGTTAGTGTGAGTAGGACTGCTGCGAGTAGTCAGAACAGGGATTGGCTGAGAGGTCGGAATATCATGCTTCGTTGCTTAGATGTGTGGAGTAGTGGGATGACCGCTAGGACTAGGATAGATAGGACTAGGGCAAGAACTCCTCCGAGCTTGTTTGGGATAGAGCGTAGAATTGCGTAGGCAAAGAGGAAGTATCATTCTGGTTTAATATGTGGGGGAGTGTTGAGTGGGTTGGCGGGTATGTAGTTGTCGGGGTCTCCTAGGAGGTCTGGTGAAAATAGAACTAGCATTGAAAGGGCTGTAAGTATTATTAAGAGTCCTAGGATGTCTTTGATAGTATAGTAGGGGTGAAAGGGGATTATGTCAGAGTCTGATGGGATTCCTGTTGGGTTGTTGGAGCCAGTCTCGTGTAGGAATAGCAGGTGGACTATTACAAGAGCGGTTACGATGAAGGGGAGTAGGAAGTGAAAGGCGAAGAATCGGGTGAGGGTGGCTTTGTCTACGGAGAAGCCGCCTCAGATTCATTGGACGAGGTCTGTTCCGATATAGGGGATTGCAGAGAGGAGGTTGGTGATAACTGTGGCCCCTCAGAAGGATATTTGTCCTCATGGTAGGACGTAGCCTATGAAGGCGGTAGCTATTACTGTGAAGAGGAGGAGAATGCCAATGTTTCATGTTTCTGAGTACATATAAGATCCGTAGTAGAGGCCGCGTCCGATATGCAGGTATAGGCAGATGAAGAATATGGACGCTCCGTTGGCGTGAAGGTATCGGAGTATCCATCCGTAGTTGACGTCTCGGCAGATATGGGCGACAGAGTCAAATGCAGTTGTTGTGTCGGATGTGTAATGTATTGCTAGGAATAATCCTGTTAAAATTTGTGTTGCGAGGCAGACTCCTAGAAGAGAGCCAAAGTTTCATCACGATGACAAGCTAGATGGGGCAGGGAGGTCTACAAAGGAGTGGTTAATGATTTTTAAGAGTGGGTGGGTTTTTCGGGTGTTGGTCATTATTGTTCTTATAGTTGAAGTACAACAGTGACTTTTCATGTCACTAGTCATGGGTTGGCCATGTAAGAACAATGGCAGTATATATTGTGTCTATTTTAAGTATTATCTTTGTCTTGAGCTTTGTTGGGTTTTCTTCAAAGCCCTCTCCAATTTATGGGGGCTTGGGGTTGATTGTGGGTGGAGGTGTTGGATGTGGGATTGTATTGAATTTTAATGGGTCTTTTTTAGGTTTAATAGTGTTTTTAATTTATTTAGGGGGGATGTTAGTGGTATTTGGGTATACTACAGCGATGGCGATGGAGCAATATCCAGAGGTTTGGGTTTCGAATAAGACGGTGCTGGGTGCCTTTGTTGTGGGGGTTTTGATGGAGTTTGTTTTGATGTCTGTTGTGTTGGGAGGAGCGGAGCTAGGGGCTGTTTTTGAGCTTGTGGGGGTTGGAGATTGGGCTCTTCGTGAGGAGGGGGGTCCAAGTGGGGTTAGTGAAGAGGTAGTTGGGGTGGCGAGTTTGTACAGTAGTGGGGTTTGGCTAGTGGCAGTTACTGGGTGAGTCCTGCTTGTTGCAGTTGTGGTGATTCTAGAAGTTACACGTGGAGGATAGGTGGGAGTAGGGCTAGTAGAAGTGTGACCAGGAAGGAGAGGAAGTAAAGTTTAATAAGTCCTTTTTGACTGGATACTAGTAGGGAGGTCTTTAGTTGGGTGGAAGAGATTGTCTTAGGGAGGACGGACTCGAGTCAGATGAGGTCTATTATGGTGGATGCTGGTTTTTGGCCAAATGTTAGGCTTAGTATTGTTGGGAGGCGGTGAGTGATAGTGGGGAAGTAGCCGAGGAGATTCGAGAATTTGAACAGGGGTGAGGGCGGGCTGTGTTTCAGGTTTAGTGTTGTTAGGCTGAGTTCTAGGGCGAGAATGAATCCCGTTAGAGTAACAGCGAGGGCCGTTAGTTTTAGGTAGGGGGGCATGGTTATTGGATAGATCGCTGTAGGTGGAATGTTTTTCGAAATTAGGAATCCGGCGAAAATGCTTCCGACCAGGAGTCGTTTAATAGCATTTAGCAGGAGGGGATTATTTTCATTAACTAGGACTGTGGCGGGAAGGCGGGGGTGGCCTAATAGGGCGAAGAAGATAATTCGAGTGCTGTATACGGCTGTTAGGGCCGTGGCGATTAGGGTCAGGAGAAGGGCTCAGGCGTTTGTGTAGGAGGTGTTGGCTGTTTCGATGATGAGGTCTTTGGAGTAGAAGCCTGTTAAGAAGGGGGTGCCTGTTAGTGCCAGGCTCCCCACTGTCATGGCCGTTGTGGTGAAAGGCATTGTTTTGAAAAGGCCGCCTATTTTTCGAATATCCTGTTCGTCACTTAGGCTGTGGATGATCGATCCAGAGCATATGAAGAGCATGGCCTTGAAGAAAGCATGGGTGCAGATGTGTAGGAACGCCAGGTGTGGTTGGTTAATGCCGATGGTTACTATTATTAGGCCAAGTTGGCTTGAGGTGGAGAAGGCGATAATCTTTTTGATATCATTTTGGGTGAGTGCGCATAGGGCTGTAAATAGTGTGGTAATGGCCCCTAGGCATAGGACTATCGTTTGAATTACTGGGTTGTTCTCTAGCAGGGGGTGAAATCGGACTAATAAGAAGATGCCGGCTACAACTATTGTGCTTGAGTGGAGTAGGGCCGAGACAGGGGTTGGGCCTTCTATGGCAGAGGGGAGTCAGGGATGTAGTCCGAATTGAGCAGATTTTCCTGTTGCGGCGAGAAGTAGGCCAATTAGGGGCAGAGCGGGTGCGTCTGGGTTGAGCACAAAGATTTGTTGGAGTTCTCAAGTGTTTGAATTAGCAAGAAATCATACTATAGATAAGATGAAGCCGATGTCTCCGATGCGGTTGTAGAGAATTGCTTGCAGGGCAGCAGTGTTGGCGTCTGCTCGACCGTACCATCAGCTAATTAATAGGAAGGACATGATCCCCACGCCCTCTCAGCCGATGAATAGTTGAAAGAGATTGTTTGCTGTGACTAGAATAATTATTGTGATTAGAAATAGTAGGAGGTATTTGAAGAACTGATTGATATTGGGATCGGAGTGTATGTATCATATTGAGAATTCTAGGATGGATCAAGTTACGAAGAGTGCTACTGGTGTGAATAGTAGGGAGAAAAAGTCTAGTTTGAAGCTAAGGGATAGTTTTAGAGTTTGTAGGGAGATTCAATGTCAGTTAGAAATAATGGCTTCTTGACTGGAGTAGATGAACACTGCTGTAGGGATAGTGCTTGCTAGGAAAGAGTAAAGTACTGTTGTTTTTACATAGTGTGGGTAGTTGGGGCTGTTTTTAGAGGTTACGATTGTGGCTAGGACGGGGATGGTTAGTATAGTGAGAGGTAGGAGTGTGGTAGGAAGTAGGAGGTTAATTACTTTTATTTGGAGTTGCACCAATTTTTTGGTTCCTAAGACCAACGGATAACTACCATCCTCTAAAAGTGTGGAAAAGCCGTGGGGCTAGCCACGGGGGCGGGAGTTAGCAGTTCCTGCATGCTTTTCCGGTAAGCAAGAAGGCTTAGTTTCTATTTTCAGATTCACAGTCTGATGTTTTGTTAAACTATGCTTACAGTAGGGAGCCCCTAGGATAATTTTAGGGTTGAGGGAGAGAAGTAGAAGGGGTAGGAGGTGTAAGGTCATAAGGGTGTTCTCTCGGGTGTATGAGGGCGGGATGTTGTTGATATGGCGGGTTTGGGTGCCTCGTTGAGTTATAATTAGCATGTATAGAGAGTATAGGGCGGTGACAATGATGTTCAGCCCTAGAAGGATGAGGGTGGGGCTGGATCAGGAGAACGCAGAGGAGACCACGATTAGTTCGCCGATCAAGTTGATGGTTGGTGGGAGAGCTAGATTAGTAAGGGTTGCTAGGAGCCATCAAGCGGCTATTAGGGGGAGGAGAGTTTGCAGGCCTCGGGCTAAAATCATAGTTCGGCTGTGAATTCGCTCGTAGTTTGAATTGGCTAGGCAAAAGAGTGTTGAAGAGGTAAGGCCATGTGCGACTATTAGTGCGGTTGCTCCTATAAAGCTTCAGGGGGATTGGATTGAAACAGCGACGATTACAAGGGCCATGTGGCTTACTGAGGAGTAGGCGATGAGAGATTTAAGGTCAGTTTGGCGTAGACAGATAGAGCTGGTTATGATTATTCCTCATAGGGATAGCATTATGAAGGGATATGCCATGAACTCAGTTAGAGGGTTGAGTAGCATTGTGATACGTAGTATGCCGTAGCCCCCTAGTTTTAACAAAATTGCTGCAAGGACTATAGAGCCTGCGATCGGGGCCTCTACATGTGCTTTTGGCAGTCATAGGTGGAGGCCGTAGAGAGGCATTTTTACTATGAAGGCTATTATGCATGCCAATCATATGAGACAGGTGGCCCAGGAGATGGGGAGGGGCTCTGACCAGTGTTGCATGAGGAGGAAGTTTAGGGAGCCCGTTAGGTTTTGTATGTGGATCAGTGCAATGAGTAATGGGAGGGAGCCTACTAGCGTGTAGAATAGGAAGTAGAGTCCAGCGTTTAGGCGCTCTGCTTGGTTACCTCAGCGTGTGATGATAATTAGGGTTGGGAGTAGTGTGGCCTCAAATAGGATATAGAATATGATAAGCTCAGTGACCGTAAATGTCATGATTAGGAAGATTTGGAGTAGGACTAGTATAGTAATGTATAGTTTTTTTCGGGCTGGGGCCTCATTGGACAGGTGTGATTGACTAGCGATAATCATTAGAGGTAGGAGTCATATTGTCAGCATAACTAAGGGCGTAGACAGGGCATCGGAAAAGAATGTTAAAGATATGTTGAGGCTGTTGTCGGCAAATTGATTAACAAGGGGAAGCCATATAATGCTAATGATTAGACTGTGGGCAGTGGTGTTGATTCATAGTATTTTAGGGTTGGAGGCTCATGTAAGCGGCAAGAGTATGATGGTGGGAATAATGATTTTTAGCATTGGAGAAGGTTGAGATTTTGTACGTAGTCTGTGCCGTAAGTGGTAGAGATTATTACTAGCAGAGAGAGACCTAATGCCGCCTCGCATGCTGCGAATACTAGTAGAATAATGGGCAATATGCTTGCCAAGGTTAAGTGATTGCTTAAAATGGTTGTAGTTATAATTACAAATAGGGAGAGTATTATGCCCTCCAGGCAGAGAAGAGAAGACATCATGTGGGAGCGGTATATTAGTATTCCTAGTAAGGAGATAATGAATGCTAGAAATATGTTTATGTAGGCGAGGGTCATTGGATAATTATGGCTGCTACCATAGTCTAGTGAGTCGAAATCACTTGTTTTGTTTAAACTAATTATCATTATTCGGATCACTCTAGGCCTTCTTGTAGTCACTCGTAGGTTAGACTTAGGGCTAAGAGGAGGGTTAATACTAGGGCCATGGGAAGCATGATGTGTAGGTTATTTGTCTGAGCGGCTCATGGCAGGGGGAGGAGGAGGGCAATTTCTAGGTCAAACAAGAGGAATGTGATTGCCACCAGAAAAAATTTCATGGAGAAGGGGAGGCGGGCAGAGCCTAGGGGGTCAAATCCACACTCGTAGGGGCTTAGTTTTTCGGTGTAGGCGCTTGTCTGGGGGAGTCAGAATGCAATAATCACAAGGAGTGAGGCCAGGGCTGTGTTTGTAAATAGTGCGAGGACTATGTTTATTACTCTTTTCCGGGGAGCGCCGGAACTAGATGATTGGAAGTCAGCCGTACTAATTGATACTAAAAGAGTATGAGCCTCATCAATAGATAGAGACATATAAGAAAAGTCATACGACGTCCACGAAATGTCAGTATCATGCAGCTGCCTCGAACCCGAAGTGGTGACCTGATGTGAAGTGAAATTTTAGTTGGCGTAGAAGGCAGATAATTAGGAAAGTTGAACCGATGACGACATGGAGGCCGTGGAATCCTGTTGCCATGAAGAATGTTGAGCCGTAGACCCCATCAGAGATGGTGAACGGGGTTTCATAATACTCTGATGCCTGGAGAAGGGTGAAGTATAAGCCCAGGAGGATGGTGATAGACAGAGACTGGAGCATGTGCTTGCGGTTTCCCTCCATAAGACTATGGTGGGCCCATGTAATAGACACCCCTGAGGCGAGCAGGACTGATGTGTTTAGGAGGGGGACGTCCAGTGGGTTCAGGGGAGTAATTCCTGCTGGGGGTCAATAGCCCCCTAGTTCGGGTGTTGGTGCCAGGCTTGAGTGGTAGAAGGCTCAGAAGAAGCCTGAGAAGAAGAATACCTCTGAAATGATGAATAGGATCATTCCGTAGCGCAGGCCCTTCTGGACGACTGGGGTATGGTGTCCTTGGAATGTTCCTTCTCGAACAATATCGCGTCATCACTGGTATATGGTTAGGGTGTTAGTGAGCAAGCCCACGGTTAGTAAGGTTGTAGAGTTGAAGTGGAATCATATTACCAGGCCGGAGGTCATTAGAAGGGCGGACAGGGCTCCTGTGAGTGGTCAGGGGCTGGGGTTGACTATGTGGTATGCGTGTGTTTGGTGGGTCATTAGGTATTGTCGTGTAAGTACAGGCTGACCAGCAGTGTAAATACGTAGGCTTGAATCAGGGCCACTGCAAACTCTAGAATCGTCAGCAGGACTAAGATTACAAAGGTAAGTAGGGCAGTAGGTACGTTGATATCTATTAGGGCAAGGGCTGCTCCTCCAATAAGGTGAATTAACAAGTGGCCTGCCGTGATGTTAGCTGTCAGCCGCACTGCTAGAGCCACGGGTTGGATAAATAGGCTAATAGTCTCGATGACGATCAGCATGGGGATTAGAAGGGGAGGGGTGCCTTGTGGGAGGAAGTGTGCTAGGGAGGCTTTTGTCTTACGTCGAAAGCCGAGGATTACGGTCCCGGCCCACAGGGGGATGGCCATGCCGAGATTTATTGATAGTTGAGTCGTAGGAGTAAAAGAGTGAGGGAGTAGCCCCAGTAAGTTGGTTGAGCCGATGAATAGGATTAGTGATATTAGCATTAGAGCCCATGTCTGGCCTTTGGGGTTGTGGATGGAGAGTATTTGCTTGGATGTGATGTGGATTAGTCACTGTTGGATGGCTACTAGTCGGTTGTTGATCAGGCGGTTGGTTGATGGAAACATTATGGTGGGGAATATGATAATCAGAGCGACGATAGGAAGGCCTATTATCGTAGGGGTAGTGAAAGAGGCAAATAGATTTTCGTTCATTTTGTTTCTCATGGGGCTGTAGTAGTCATGCTACTAGTTGTTTTTGGCTCCGGACTGGAGGGATAGTGGTGACTAGAGATTTTCAGTTGTATAACAATAAATAGGGTGAAGGTGGCAGAGAGAATTGTGATGAATCAGGTAGATGTGTCTAATTGGGGCATGTCATTAAGGGGCGGGCTTGTCCTCCCAGTCTTTAACTTAAAAGGTTAACGCTGAAATAGCTTCTTAATGAGTTTATAGCATGGATGTTGATCATTTCTCAAAGTAGTTTAGGGGGACTATTTCAAGGACGATGGGCATGAAGCTATGGTTAGAGCCACAGATTTCGGAGCATTGCCCGTAATATAGCCCAGGTCGAGTGGATAGGAGGGTAGCTTGGTTGAGTCGACCTGGAATTGCATCGGTCTTTAGGCCTAGGGAAGGGATCGCCCATGAGTGCAGGACGTCTTCTGAAGAGATGAGTATGCGGATTGTGGTTTCTATAGGAAGGACTACGCGGTTGTCTACCTCTAGCAGACGAAGGTCTCCCGCTTTTAGGTCGGACGTTGGGGTTATGTAGGAGTCAAAGCAAAGGTCTGTGTAGTCCGTGTATTCGTAGCTTCAGTATCATTGATGGCCTATTGTCTTGACTGTCATAGACGGGCTATTAATCTCATCTATCATATAGAGGATTCGCAAGGATGGGAGGGCAATTGTAACCAAGATAATAGCCGGAAGAATTGTTCAGATTGTTTCTACTTCTTGGGCATCTATTGTGCTTGTGTGAGTTAAGTGTGTTATTAGTATGGAAGAAATAAGGTATAAAACCAGGGAGCTGATTATAAATACGATTATTAGAGTGTGATCATGAAAATATAGCAGCTCTTCTATGATAGGGGAAGTTGCATCTTGTAGTCCTAGTTGGAAGGGGTAGGCCATAAGAGATATACGGGACTTGCACCTGTAATTTAACTTTGACAAAGTTACGTAAGTTTTACTAATACCTCGCTTGTGGAGAAAGACATAGTGGCTATGATATTGGCTTGAAACCAATCATGGGGGGGTCGATTCCTTCCTTTCTTATTTAGGGTTGACGTAGGTTGGCTCCTCGAACGTGTGATAGGGAGGGGGACACCCGTGGAGTCACTCGAGGTTTGTGGCAGTGAGTTCTGTAGAGGAAACTTCGCGTTTAGCTGCAAATGCCTCTCATACCATGAATACTATCAATATTACTGCTGTAAGCGAGATGAAAGAGCCCATGGAGGAGACGGTATTTCAAGTGGTGTAGGCATCTGGGTAGTCGGAGTAGCGACGTGGCATGCCGGACAGGCCCAGGAAGTGCTGAGGGAAGAAGGTTATATTGACCCCGATGAATATGACTAGAAAGTGGGTCTTAGCTCAGGCTGCGTTTAGTGTGTAGCCAGTGAAGAGAGGGAATCAGTGGACGAACCCAGCTATGATAGCGAAGACAGCCCCCATGGATAGGACGTAGTGAAAGTGTGCTACTACGTAGTAGGTGTCGTGCAGGACGATATCTAAGGACGAGTTAGCTAGCACGATGCCCGTCAGGCCCCCCACCGTAAATAGAAAGATGAAGCCAAGAGCTCAGAGTATAGCGGGGGATCATTTAATATTACCTCCGTGCAAAGTGGCAAGCCAACTGAATACTTTAACTCCTGTTGGGATAGCGATAATCATAGTGGCGGATGTGAAGTATGCTCGTGTGTCAACATCCATCCCAACTGTGAACATGTGATGGGCCCACACAATAAACCCCAGAAATCCAATAGATATTATGGCTCAGACTATCCCCATGTAACCAAAGGGCTCTTTTTTGCCTGAGTAGTAGGTTACGATGTGAGAAATAATTCCAAACCCGGGTAGGATCAGAATGTAGACTTCGGGGTGCCCGAAAAATCAGAATAGGTGCTGGTATAGGACGGGATCGCCTCCGCCGGCAGGGTCGAAAAATGTGGTATTAAGGTTTCGATCTGTCAGCAGCATGGTAATGCCCGCTGCTAGGACGGGAAGAGATAGAAGCAGCAGGACGGCTGTAATTAGGACTGATCAGACAAACAAAGGCGTTTGGTATTGAGAGAGGGCAGGTGGTTTTATGTTAATAATGGTTGTGATGAAGTTAATGGCCCCTAAGATGGAAGAGACCCCCGCTAGATGAAGGGAGAAAATAGCTAGGTCAACTGAAGCCCCAGCATGAGCAAGGTTGCCTGCTAGCGGGGGATAGACCGTTCAGCCGGTACCGACCCCCGCCTCAACAGTGGATGATGCAAGGAGTAGGAGGAAGGAGGGGGGAAGCAGTCAGAAGCTTATGTTGTTTATTCGAGGGAATGCCATGTCTGGTGCTCCGATTATCAGAGGGACCAGTCAGTTGCCGAAGCCCCCAATTATAATGGGCATCACTATAAAGAAGATCATTACGAAGGCATGAGCTGTTACGATGACGTTGTAGATTTGATCGTCGCCCAGTAAAGCACCGGGTTGTCCGAGTTCGGCGCGGATGAGGAGGCTCAGTGCGGTGCCCACCATGCCTGCTCAGGCCCCGAAAAGCAGGTAGAGAGTGCCGATGTCTTTGTGGTTTGTGGAGTAGAGTCAACGAGAGATGAACATAGGTAATATGGCCGAGTAGGCATTAGACTGTAAATCTAAAGACAAGGGTTTAAGTCCCTTTATTATCAGGCCCTGTGGTGAAAAAATCATATTGAATTGCAAATTCAAAGAAGCAGCTTCAATTCTGCCGGGGCTTCTCCCGCCTTTTTTTCCCAAACGGCGGGAGAAGTAGATTGAAGCCAGTTGATTAGGGCAGTTAGCTGTTAACTAAAAATTCATGGGTTTAAGTCCCATCAGTCTAGTTGAGGGCTTAGCTTAAGTAAAGTGGCTGATTTGCATTCAGCAGATGCAGGGTAGAGTCTTGTAGTCCTTAGATTTCAGGAGTTAAATATTTACTATTTGCTTAGGACTTTGAAGGTCTTTGGTCTGGATTAACCTAAACTCCTATCACAGGGTGGATATAGTGGGTGTTAGGGGGAGGATTATTGTTGAGATAATAATTAGGGGGGATAGGGAGGCTGCTTGTTTTGTGGTTTTGAAGTGTCATTTAATTTTGGTGTTGTTTGTTGTTGGAAGCATGGTTAGTGATGTTGTGTATGTTAGGCGTGTATAGAAGTATAGGTTGAGCAGGGCTGCTATGGCCATAAAGAGAGAGAGGGCGATGTTCTCGTTTTTTGTCAGGTCTTGTAGAATCATTCATTTTGGTATGAAGCCTGTGAGGGGTGGGAGGCCTCCGAGGGATAGTATGGTTGTTAGGATAATGATGGCGATTAGTGGAGTTTTGTTTCATGTGTGGGATAGGGAGAGGGTGGTGGTTGATGAGGTAATAATGAGGAGGATAAATGTGGTGGATGTTATTATGATGTAGAGTAGGAGGTTGAGGATAGTTAGGGATGGGTTGTAGATTAGGATCGCGGTCATCCACCCCATGTGGCTAATGGAGGAGTATGCTATGATTTTGCGTAGTTGGGTCTGGTTGAGGCCTCCTCAGCCTCCTACTAGCACGGAGAGGATAGATATTGTTAGGATTAGGGTCGGGTCGATGTTTGGGGACAGGGTGCATAGGATGGACAGGGGTGCTAGTTTTTGTCAGGTCAGGAGGATTAGTCCTGAGAGGAGGGGGACTCCTTGTGTGACTTCTGGCACTCAGAAGTGGAAGGGGGATAGCCCGAGTTTTATGGCAAGGGCGAGAGTTATGATGGTTAGGGCTAGGGGGTCAATTATATTGGAGACGGTTCATTGGCCCGAGCTTAGGAGGTTGATGGTTACGGCAAGTATTAGTAGTATTGAGGCTGTGGCCTGGATGAGGAAATACTTGGTTGCTGCTTCTGTGGAGCGGGGGTGGTGGGTTTTCATGAGAACTGGGATGATGGCTAGCATGTTTATTTCGAAGCCAATTCAGACTGTAAGTCAGTGGGAGCTAGTAATGACGATGCTTGTTCCTAGGATAATAGTTGATGTGATTATGGTAAAGGTAAGGGGGTTAATTAGTACGGGAAGGGGTAAACCAACATTTTCGGGGTATGGGCCCGATAGCTTAATTTAGCTGACCTTACTTAGGATTTGGTGTAGCTTGGTAGCACGGAGGTTTTTGGACCCTCAGAGTTAGGTTCGAGTCCTATAGTCCTAGAAATAAGGGGATTTTAGCCCCTATGATTTACTCCATCAAAGTAACTCTTTTGTCAGACATATTTCTTATGTTTGGGGAGGGACACCGGCTGTTGAGACGGGCATTGTAATATATCATATACAGAGCGCTAGTGTTAAGGGCAGGAAGTTTTTTCATAGTAAGTGCATTAGCTGGTCGTACCGGAAGCGGGGGTAGGAGGCGCGAATTCACAGGAATAATATTGTGAGTAGGAGTGTTTTGACTGTGAAGCTTATGGTGTAGAGTTCTGGGGTTGTTGGGTTGTTGTAGGCCCCCAGGAACAGGATAGTTGTTAGGGCGTTTATTATGATGATGTTGGCGTATTCTGCTAGGAAGAATAGAGCGAAGGGGCCTCCTGCGTATTCGACGTTGAAGCCGGAGACTAGTTCTGATTCGCCTTCTGTTAGGTCGAAGGGAGCGCGGTTAGTCTCTGCTAGGGTTGAGATGAATCATATCATCGTAAGGGGCCACGAGGGAATGATTAGTCAGAGGTATTCTTGAGTAGTGATTAGTGTTACTAGAGAGTAGGAGCCGCTCATTAGGAGCACGGAGAGTAAGATGATAGCTAGTGTAACTTCGTAGGAGATTGTTTGGGCTACGGCTCGTAGCGATCCGATTAGGGCATATTTTGAATTTGAGGCTCAGCCAGATCAGAGAATAGCATATACTGCCAGGCTGGATATGGCAAGTATGAATAGTACCGCAAGGTTTATGTTGATTAGGGGGTCGGGCATTGGTAGTGGAATTCATATGGTCAGGGCTAGTGATAGGGCTAGGATGGGGGCAATTACGAATATAGTGATGGAGGATGTTAATGGTCGTAGGGGTTCTTTGGTGAATAGTTTTACGGCGTCGGCAATGGGTTGTAGTAGGCCATGGGGGCCCACTACGTTGGGCCCTTTTCGTAGTTGTATATACCCTAGGATCTTCCGCTCAATTAACGTTAGGAATGCCACGGCTAGGAGGACTGGGATAATTGTGGAGAGAAGAGGAATAAGGATCATTTTGTTAAAGAGAGGATTTGAACCTCTGGTAATAAAGGCTTAAGTTTTACGCAATTACCGGTCTCTGCCACTTTAACTGAGCCCTGGTCTAGGGGTGGTATGGGGGCCGTCTGTTAGATTGAGACTATGTCATCTGTTAAACTGTAAGGCGCTTAGGAACGAGGAGGCCTTGTTTCTCTTATCCTTTCGTACTGGGAGAAACACGGAATAGATAGAAACCGACCTGGATTACTCCGGTCTGAACTCAGATCACGTAGGACTTTAATCGTTGAACAAACGAACCCTTAATAGCTGCTGCACCATTAGGATGTCCTGATCCAACATCGAGGTCGTAAACCCTATTGTCGATATGGACTCTTGAATAGGATTGCGCTGTTATCCCTAGGGTAACTTGTTCCGTTGATCAAAAATTTTGGATCAATTGTGATAATGCGACTTTGACTGGTAGGTCTAAGTTGTATTTGCTCGGAGGGTGTCTTATACTCCGAGGTCACCCCAACCTAAATTATTAACCTGTTTAAAGAGATTTAATGCCTTTTGGCAGTGAAAGGTCTTTCTAGGTTAACTAGTTAAAGCTCCATAGGGTCTTCTCGTCTTATTGTGGCATCCCCGCCTCTTCACGGGGAGGTCAATTTCACTGATTTGGAGTAAGAGACAGAAAAACCCTCGTGTGGCCGTTCATACAAGTCCTTATTTAGAGAACAAGTGATTATGCTACCTTTGCACGGTCAGGATACCGCGGCCGTTGAACGTATGTCACTGGGCAGGCAGTGCCTCCAATACTGGGAATGCTGGAGGTGATGTTTTTGGTAAACAGGCGGGGTTTGTGTTTGCCGAGTTCCTTTTACTCCCTTTAATCTTTCCTTTGAGGCACACCTGTGTCGGGCTAACGGGGGGGGGGGCAAAGGGCTTGTGTTAGGCTTGCTTTGCATGCGTTAACTATCAGTGGTTATCCGTTCTGATATAGGCTTGTGCGAGGAGAATTAGATTCTTGTTACTCATATTAACAGTATTTCTTCTATATGATTATAGAATGGTCCAGTTTTGTGCTAGGAGTTTATAGCTACTATTGTAATTGGGGAGGGGTAGTTGTTGAGCTTGAACGCTTTCTTTATTGATGGCTGCTTTTAAGCCAACTATGAATTACTAGTATATTTACTCTCTAGGCAAGGTTGTATCCTGGGTCTAAAGGGCTGCCCCCCTTTAGACTATCTCTTAGGCCTACAGTAAAATTGTGAGATTTGTTAGGTAGGCTTAAGGTCGAACTAATATTCTTTTCTGGACAACCAGCTATCACCAGGCTCGGTAGGCTTGTCACCTCTAGTCATAAGTCTTCTCACTATTTTGCTACATAGACGAGTTTGCTCTTGGGGCTGCTCATGAATAGCTCGTCTGGTTTCGGGGCCATTGACTTAAGTTCTCTTTGCCAGGTTGTTCTAGTTAAAGCATTATGCGAAAGGTACAAGGGGTAATCTTTGCTGTTTGCTGCTTTGGCTTGCTTCTTTCATGTTTCCCTTGCGGTACTTTCTCTATAGCGCCGATTAAAATTTCTATCTCCTATACTTTTAAAGGTGGGGTAAATGTTTTGTTTTAGTTAGGGGTCGTAGTTATGTTTTGTCCTTTATGGGCTAGATTCAGCTCAAAGTAGTCATCTTATATGACATCTTCTAGGTGTAAGCTAGATGCTTTAAGTTTGAGCTATACTTTGTGTTGTCCAAGCACACTTTCCAGTATGCTTACCTTGTTACGACTTGTCTCATCTAGTACGTATAGTAGGCGTTAAATAGGATTAAGATCTACTGTTAGTACTTGAGGAGGGTGACGGGCGGTGTGTGCGTGCTTCATGGCCTTATTCAGCTGAGCGCTCTATTCTCAGCTTACTACTAAATCCGCCTTCAGCCCTTGTTTTCATGAGGGCTTTCGTTTGAAGAGTGGAGTGACCTAGTAATAGGAAATGTAGCCCATTTCTTTCCAACCCATAGGCTACACCTTGACCTAACGTCTTTATGTGAGATGATTGAGCTTACTATGGCTCCCTTTCGGGGTTTGCTGAAGATGGCGGTATATAGGCTGAGTTGGCAAGGGTTGGTGAGGTTTATCGGGGTTTATCGATTATAGAACAGGCTCCTCTAGAGGGGTATAAAGCACCGCCAAGTCCCTTGAGTTTTAAGCTTTGGCTAGTAGTTCTCTGGCGAAGAATTTTGTTTTAGCAAATTCTTTAAGTTTACGGCTAAGCATAGTGGGGTATCTAATCCCAGTTTGGGCCTTAGCTGTCGTGTGTTCAGATGGTTTAAAGTCACTTTCGTGGTAGGGCTTACAATAGCCGGGGCTTTTTACAGCATGGCTAGAGTTTGGCTTTAGTCGAAGGGAGTCTCTTAAACACGTTTTACGCCGTAGGTCTATTAATTAGGGTTAATCGTATGACCGCGGTGGCTGGCACGAAATTTACCAACCCTTAGCAAGCATAACTTAGTCAAACTTTCGTTTATTGCTTAATTTTTATCACTGCTGTCTCCCGTGGGGGCGTGGCTGAGCAAGGCGTCTTGAGCTACATTGAATGTGTGCTTGATACCTGCTCCTTTTTGTCGGGTTGTGACTTATAGGGCATTTTCACTGGGGGGCGGATACTTGCATGTGTAGTTTTGCTAGCAACTAATAGAAGGGCTGGGACCAAACCTATGTGTTTATGGAGTTTCGTGAACTCATCTAGGCATTTTCAGTGCCTCGCTTTAATTGTTAAGCTACATTAAC